AAAACGGAAGAAAGGGGGGAAAGTGAGGAAGAAACAGATGTAGAAATAGAAAAAACTTCCGAAACGAAGGGGACTAAACAGGAACAAGAGGGATCCACCGAAGAAGACCCTTCCCTTTGTTCAGAAGAAAGGGAGGATCCGAAAAAACTACATGAAAAAAAAAAGAGGCAAGAAAATTGGAAGTTAGAAATACTTAAAGAGAAAGAAGATAAAGATCTCTTCTGGTTTGAAAAACCTCTTGTGAATCTTCTTTTCGACTATAAACGATGTAATCGTCCATTGAGATATATAAAAAATTTCTTTCAAAATGCTATAAGAAATGAAATGTCACAATATTTTTTTCACGCATGTCCAGTTGATGGAAAACAAATAATATCTTTTACATATCCACCCAGTTTGTCGATTTTTTTGCAAATGATGCAAAGAAAGATGTCTTTGTGTACAACAGAAAAACTATCCCCGGAAGATCTGTATAATCATTGGGTTTATACCAATGAACAAAAAAGATACAGCTTGAGAAATGAATTCATAAATCGAATAGAAGTTCTAAACAAGGGATCTCTTACTATGGATGTGCTTGAAAAAAGGACCAGATTGTACAATGAAATGAAACTACAAGAATGCTTGCCTAGAATGTATGATCCTTTTTTAAACGGACCATATCGTGGAACAATCAAAAAAGTGTATTCACACTCAATGAGTGATGTCTCAATCACTTCGACAGAAGATTCCATAGAAATGATTTGGATAAATAAGATTCATGATATGCTTCCTACTGATTACCAAACATTGGAACATAAAATGCATGCATTTAATGGAGAATCCTTATCGACCGACATTGGTCATTTCTTGACCCCCGTCGGTGAATTAGCTAGGAAACCATCAACAGGTTTTAGTCTGAGTTTAAAAAAACTTGCTTTAATATTCAAACAAAGAAGATTTGATTCAGAAAATAAAAAAAAATGTTTGAAATTTCTATTCGATGCAATTACAACTGATCCAAATAATCAAACAATTCAAAAAAAATCTATTGGAATAGAAGAAATAGGTAAAAAGATTCCTCAATGGTCATACAAATTGACCGATTCTTTGGAAGAGCAGGAGGAGGAAAATGAAGAAGAATCACCAGAAAATCGTGGGATTCGTTCAAGAAAAGCCAAACGTGTGGTAATTTATACTGATAAGGATCAGAATGCCAATACTCATACTAGTACCAGGACTAATAGTGATCAAGCAGAAGAGGTGGCTTTGATACGTTACTCGCAACAATCAGATTTTCGTCGGGATATAATCAAAGGATCCATGCGCGCTCAAAGACGTAAAATAGTTACTTGGGAAATGTTTCAAGCAAATGTACATTCCCCACTCTTTTTGGACAGAATAGACAAAACTTTTTCTTCTTTTGATATCTCCGGAATAATGAATCTATCTTTTAGAAATTGGATGGATACAGGACCGAAATCCAAAACTTCGGATTCTGAAGAGGAAGAGGCAAAAGAAAAGGAGAAAAAAAGGGAAGATAAAAAAGGGGAAAATGAACGGATAGCAATAGCAGAAACTTGGGATACTATTATATTTGCTCAAGCAATAAGAGGTACTATGTTAGTAACCCAATCGATTCTTAGAAAATACATCATATTGCCTTCATTGATAATAGCTAAAAACCTCGGCCGTATGTTATTATTTCAATTCCCCGAGTGGTATGAGGATTTGAAGGAGTGGAATAGAGAAATGCATGTTAAATGCACCTATAATGGTGTTCAATTATCAGAAACAGAATTTCCGAAAGACTGGTTAACGGACGGTATTCAGATCAAAATCCTATTTCCTTTCTGTCTGAAACCCTGGCGCAGATCCAAACCACGATCCCATCATAGAGATCCAATGAAAAGGAAAGGGAAAAAAGAAAATTTTTGTTATTTAACAATCTGGGGAATGGAAACTGAACTACCTTTTGGTTCTCCCCGAAAACAACCTTCCTTTTTTGAACCCATTTATAAAGAACTCGAAAAAAACATTAGAAAAGCGAAAAAAAAATGTTTTCTAGTTCTAAGAGTTTTCAAAGAAAAAACAAAACAGTTTATAAAGGTCTCAAAAGAAAAAACAAGATGGATTCTCAAAATAGTTCTATTTTTAAAAATAAAAATAAAAGAGTTTGCAAAAGTAAATCCCTTTTTTTTATTTGGATTCAAGAGAGTATATGAACCAAATGAAAATAGAAAAGATTCCATAACCATAATCAGTAATAAAATTGTTCCTGAATCAACCCTTCGAATTAGATCCCTGGATTGGACAAATTATTCGCTGACAGAAAAAAAAATGAAAGATCTGTCCGATAGAACAACCCTAATCAGAAATCAAATAGAAAGGGCTGCAAAAGACAAAAGAAAAGTATTTCTATCTCCAGATATAAATATTAGTCCTAACGATACAAGTTATGGTAATAAAAGATCGGAATCGCAGAAACATATTCGGCAGATATTAAAAAGAAGAAGTGACGGATTTTTTTTCATACGTAAATGGCACTATTTTCTGAAATTTTTCAGTGAAAGAATATACATGGATATTTTTCTATGTACTATTAATATTCCCAGAGTCAATGCACAACTTTTCCTTGAATCAACAAAAAAGATTATCGATAAATACATTTACAATGATGAAAAAAATAAAGAAGGGATTGATGAAATCAATCAAAAAAAAATGCACTTTATTTCGACTATAAAAAATTCTCTTTCTAATATCAGCAATAATAAATCACAGATTTCTTGTGACCTATATTCCTTTTCCCAAGCATCCGTATTTTACAAATTCTCACAAATCCAAGTTATTAACAAATATCGTTTGGGATCTCTACTTCAATATCGCGAAGCATATCTTATTATTAAGGATAGAATAAGGAATTTTTTTGGAACAAGAAGAATATTTGATTCCAAATCAAGGCATAAAAAACTTCCGAATTCTGGAATGAATGAGTGGAAAAACTGGTTAAAGGGTCATTATCAATACAATTTATCTCAGACTAGATGGTCTAGATTAGTACCGCAAAAATGGAGAAATAGGGTCAATCGACGTCGTACGATTAAAAATAAAGACTCAAAAAAGAATTCATATGAAAAAGACCCATTCATTCATTACGAGAAAAAAAATGATTATGAAGTGAATTTATTGCCGGGTCAAAAAGAAAAGTTAAAAAAAAACTACAGATATGATCTTTTTTCATATAAAAATATGAATTATGGGGATAAGAAAGACTCATATATTTATCCACCCCCATTACAAGTAAATGAGGACCGAGGGATTCCATATAATTACAACACACCTAAACCCGAATCATTTTATGTACTGGGGGATATATCTATTAGTGATTATCTAGGAGAAGAGTATATTATTGATACGGGTAAAAATACGGATAGAAAATATTTGGAGTGGAAAATTTTCAATTTCTTTATAAGAAAGAATATCGATATTGAGGCCTGGACCAATATGGATACGGGGACAAACATTAATAAAATGACTAAGATTGGAACTGATTATTATCAAATGATTGAAAAGAAAGATCTTTTCTATCTCACGATTCATCAAGAAATCAACCCATCCAATCCAAAAAAAAAGTTTTTGGCTTGGATGGGAATGAATGAAGAAATGCTATATCGTCCCATATCAAATCTGGAATCTTGGTTCTTCTCAGAATTTGTGCCACTTTATGATGCATATAAGATCAAACCATGGATTGTACCAATCAAATTACTTCTTTTAAACAAATTACTTCTTTTCATTTTTAATGGAAATGAAAACATTAGTGAAAATAAAAACATCAATGGAAATCAAAAAAAGGATCTTCGTATATCATATAATCAAAAAGAATCCCTTGAATTAGAGAATCGAAATCAAGAAGAAAAAGAACAGCTTGGCCAAGGAAATCTTGGCTCAGACGCACGAAACCGAAAAAAAGATGTTGAAAGGGATTACACGGAATCAGACATTAAAAAACGTGGAAAGAAAGGACAATCCAAGAGTAACAAGAAAGCGGAACTAGAGTTCTTCCTGAAAAGATATTTGCTTTTTCAATTGAGATGGGATGATCCTTTGAATCAAAGAATGATGAATAATGTTAAGGTATATTGTTTTCTGCTTAGACTGATAAATCCAAAGGAAATTGCTATATCCTTTATTCAAAGAGGAGAAATGCGCCTGGATGTAATGTTGATTCAGAAAGGTCTACCTCTTACGGAATTGATAAAAAGGGGAATATTGATTATCGAACCGGTGCGTCTGTCTATAAAATGGGATAGACAATTTATTATGTATCAAACTATAGGTATTTCATTGGTCCATAATAATAAATACCAAACTAATGGAAGATACCGAGAAAAAAGATATGTTGATGATCATTTTTTCAATGGATCCATTGCACAACATCAAAAGATGCTTGTGAATGGAGACGAAAATCATTATGATTTGCTTGTTCCTGAAAATATTCTATCTCCTAGGCGTCGTAGAGAATTGAGAATTCTAATTTGTTTCAATTCCGGAAATAGGAATGTTATGGATAGAAATCCCGTATTTTTCAATGTAAGGAACTGTGGACAATTTTTGGATGAGGACAAGCATATTGATACGGATATAAATAAATTCATTCAATTCAAATTGTTTCTTTGGCCCAATTATCGATTAGAGGATTTAGCTTGTATGAACCGCTACTGGTTTGATACCAATAATGGTAGTCGTTTCAGTATGTCAAGGATACATATGTATCCACGATTCAGAATTAGTTGAAGGTTGGTACATTTCCTATATATCACGTGTCGTATCCGGTATATGAAAGTAGACAAATGTACACACATGCTGTGTTACATTCTGATACATGATACCGATTCAATGACGTATCAATTGGATTGAATCTAGAAATGATTCGTCAGAATCTTCTTAGGCCAAAATCATTTTCTTTTGGGGGTGCAGAAATTGCCTTTCTATCGAATCAAATTAAAAACTGTTTAAAAACTGTACTTATTCATTTTAATTTGATTTGATAGAAGAATAAATCCAGATTATTGTGTGTATCAGATCAAAATGACTGGCATTATTATTATTATTCCTGATTGGTAAAATCCATATCTGTGGAAAAGAAAAAAAAAAAAGAGAGAGAAGAATTATTTTTATGGTCAAAAATTCATTCATCTCAGTTATTCTGCAAGAAGAAAAAAACAAAGGGTCTGTTGAATTTCAAGTAATCAATTTCACCAATAAGATACAGAGACTTACTTCACATTTTGAATTGCACAGAAAAGATTATTTATCTCAGATAGGTCTGCGGAAAATTCTGGGAAAACGTCAACGTCTGCTGGCTTATTTGTCAAAGAAAAATAGAGTGCGTTATAAAAAATTAATCGATCAGTTAGATATTCGGGAACCAAAAACTCGTTAAATTGAAGATTGTTTGAATTTTTTGGTTTATTAGATCTTGAATTTTGATGAACCTTATTTATTTCGTTTTCGGCAATTCATAGAATAATGGATCGGAGAAGAAAACATATGAATGTACCGGCTACAAGAAAAGACCTCATGATAGTTAATATGGGTCCTCACCACCCATCAATGCATGGTGTTCTTCGACTTATCGTTACTCTAGATGGTGAAGATGTTATTGACTGCGAGCCCATATTGGGTTATTTACACAGAGGGATGGAAAAAATTGCAGAAAACCGAACAATTATACAATATCTTCCTTATGTAACACGTTGGGATTATTTAGCTACTATGTTCACAGAGGCAATAACAGTAAACGCACCAGAACAATTAGGAAATATTCAAGTACCTAAAAGAGCCAGCTATATCAGAGTCATTATGCTGGAGCTGAGTCGTATAGCTTCTCATTTATTATGGCTTGGACCTTTTATGGCGGATATCGGTTCACAGACTCCCTTCTTCTATATTTTCAGAGAAAGGGAATTGCTATATGACCTATTCGAAGCTGCCACAGGTATGCGAATGATGCATAATTATTTCCGTATCGGGGGGGTCGCTGCTGATCTACCTCATGGCTGGATAGATAAATGTTTGGATTTCTGCGATTATTCTTTAACGGGGGTTGTTGAATATCAAAAGCTTATTACGCAAAATCCTATTTTTTTGGAACGAGTTGAAGGAGTGGGCATTGTTGGTGGGGAGGAAGCAATAAATTGGGGTTTATCAGGACCAATGTTACGAGCTTCCGGAATCCAATGGGATCTTCGTAAAGTTGATCATTATGAGTGTTACGATGAATTCGATTGGGAAGTCCAGTGGCAAAAAGAAGGAGATTCATTAGCTCGTTATTTAGTACGAATCAATGAAATGACGGAATCCATAAAAATTATTCAACAGGCTCTAGAGGGAATTCCGGGGGGGCCCTATGAGAATTTAGAAGTTCGACGCTTTGATAGAGCAAAGGATTCCGAATGGAATGATTTTGAATATCGATTCATTAGTAAAAAGCCTTCTCCCACCTTTGAATTGTCGAAACAAGAACTTTATGTGAGAGTAGAAGCCCCAAAGGGAGAATTGGGAATTTTTCTGATAGGGGATAATAGTGTTTTTCCCTGGAGATGGAAAATTCGTCCACCGGGTTTCATCAATTTGCAAATTCTTCCTCAGCTAGTTAAAAGAATGAAATTGGCTGATATCATGACGATACTAGGTAGTATAGATATCATTATGGGAGAAGTTGATCGTTGAAATGATAATTGATACGACAGAAGTACAAGCTATCAATTCTTTTTCCAGATCGGAATCCTTAAAAGAGGTCATAGACCTCTTATGGCTGCTTGTCCCTATTTTGACTCCTGTATTAGGAATCACAATAGGTGTACTCGTGATTGTGTGGTTAGAAAGAGAAATATCTGCAGGGATACAACAACGTATCGGGCCTGAATATGCCGGTCCCTTGGGAATTCTTCAAGCCCTAGCAGATGGGACAAAACTGCTTTTGAAAGAGGATCTTCTCCCATCTAGAGGAGATATTCGTTTATTCAGTATCGGGCCCTCTATAGCGGTCATATCAATTCTACTAAGCTATTCAGTAATTCCTTTTAGCTATCGCCTTGTTCTAGCCGATCTTAGTATAGGCGTTTTTTTATGGATCTCTATTTCCAGTATTGCTCCTATTGGACTTCTTATGTCAGGATATGGATCGAATAATAAATATTCCTTTTCAGGTGGTCTACGAGCTGCTGCTCAATCTATTAGTTATGAAATACCATTAACTCCGTGTGTGTTATCAATATCTCTACGTGTGATTCGTTGGAACATGAACCCTTACCTCTTTCCTTTATTTCTAGGAAAGAGGTTGAATGTATTGAATAGATATCTTTCTCTTTTTATTCATCATTCGGGTTGATGAGTTAAACCAGATAGTTATATGAGTGAAACAAAACAGCTTATGAATTTGCAGTAAGGAGATTGACTCTCATTCCCTATGTACGAGAGTAAAGTGGAAGTAAACATAAGCGGTCGAAACTGTTTACCCCAAGATTGGTTGATTAGTCATCATGACTTGAAGCGGGTGCAAAAGATCAACTGTATGGAGTTTCTACTGTTGTATATGTATGTATTACCATATCGGGGATCAATCCAAAATGAGTGGACGGTTAGGAACACAAAGGTACACAAAGGATTGGTGATGGAAATAATGTAAGGTATCCAAAGGGATATTTCTGCATAAAAGGAATCATAATGAGGACTTTAAGTTCGTAGAAATGAAAAAGCAAAGCAGTACTTCCTCAAGATTCCGATCCAGAGTATGCTTCTATCCACTGATTAAATAAATGACTGTCGAGAACGAAGTAATCCTTTGATTTTCTTTTTTTAGAAACCCCTTTTCTGAGTGAGAAAGAAGAACAGGAACGAAAGAAATGGAATGCAATAGGAAAACTGAATAATAAGAGATCTTTGTTTATTCTTTCTTTCCTCAATTCTATTCATACAGATAGAATTTTTATCAAGATTCATCAACTATAACTCATGAACAAGTGTCTAATTATTTTTCGTACGAAAGATATGGGTCGAAATATCTATTGAAACAACGAGTATTTTATTGAAGGATTAAGTTATTACTGAACAAAGAGAGTTCTAATTCTAATTAGAAAGTAAAGGATGAGATCAATTCGGAAGCGCTTTTTATTTCTTATTATGGCAGACAGAATTCCGTTGGTCTAATTCGGGACTCTTCGATGCATCTTTACTCTATCTACACTACAAACATGCCGAGGCAATAATAGCCAGTCTTTAGATTTATTTGTGGCCATCGAGGAGCCGTATGAAGCTGAGGTTTCATGTGCGGTTCTGGAATAGCGATGGGAATAGTGATGTTATCATCGACTATGATTATCTAACAGTTCAAGTACAGTTGATATAGTTGAGGCACAGTCAAAATATGGGTTTTGGGGGTGGAATCTGTGGCGTCAACCTATAGGATTTATAGTTTTTCTAATTTCTTCCCTAGCGGAATGTGAGAGATTACCTTTTGATTTACCAGAAGCAGAGGAGGAATTAGTAGCAGGTTATCAAACCGAATATTCAGGTATCAAATCTGGTTTATTTTACGTTGCTTCTTACCTAAATCTACTAGTTTCGTCATTATTTGTAACAGTTCTTTACTTCGGTGGGTGGAATCTCTCTATTCCGTATATATTCATCCCTGAACCTTTCGGAATAAATAAAACGAGTGGAGTCTTTGGAATGACAATTGGTATCCTTATTACATTATCTAAAGCTTATTTGTTCCTGTTCATTTCTATCACAACAAGATGGACTTTACCTAGGATGAGAATGGACCAACTATTTAATCTTGGGTGGAAATTTCTTTTACCTATCTCTCTAGGTAATCTATTATTAACAACTTCTTCCCAACTCGTTTCGCTGTAATAGACTGTGATATTCTAGATTCATAACCTATCTAGAGCAAGAGAAAGAAACATCAAATTATTCATGGATATCGACGATATGTTCCCTATGGTGACTGGGTTCATGAATTACGGTCAACAAACAATACGAGCTGCAAGGTACATTGGTCAAAGTTTCATGATTACCTTATCCCACGTGAATCGTTTACCTGTGACTATTCAATATCCTTATGAAAAATCGAGCACATCGGAGCGTTTTCGTGGTCGAATCCACTTTGAATTTGATAAATGCATTGCTTGTGAAGTATGTGTTCGGGTATGCCCCATAGATCTACCCGTTGTTCATTGGAGATTGGAAACAGATATTAGAAAGAAACGATTGCTTAATTATAGTATTGATTTTGGAATCTGTATATTTTGTGGTAATTGCGTCGAGTATTGTCCAACAAACTGTTTATCAATGACTGAAGAATATGAACTTTCTACTTATGATCGTCACGAATTGAATTATAATCAAATTGCTTTGGGTCGGTTACCAATGTCAGTAATTGGAGATTACACAATTCGAACAATTATGAATTCGACTCAAATAAAAATAACCAGAGATAAACCTCTTGATTCAAGAACGATTACCAATTACTAAGATTCCGTTTTTATCTAAAGTCAAAATAAAGGAGTGAGGTTTCTTTCATTTTGCTAGGTCAGTAACTACAAATCATAACTATTGATTGGTGAGAATCAAGGCTTAATTTTGATTTAGAATGGATTCATATATCTGTGATGATTTCAAAATATACAATTCCGAACTACTCTTTCAGATACAGTAGCGGGATTGATCCAATAACTGTATCTATATCAATCCACACCCCATTAGGATTCAATTCAATTAGGAATATATCATATACAAGAAAAAAAAAATAAGGTAACCTCTTTTTTCTTGAATCGGTTAGTAAGTTTATGAAATATTTCGACTTATTTATCTCTTATTTTACACATAATGGATTTACCTGGACCAATACATGATATTCTTTTAGTATTTCTGGGATCAGGTCTTATATTAGGAGGTCTGGGGGTGGTCTTACTTACCAATCCAATTTATTCTGCTTTTTCATTGGGATTGGTTCTTGTTTGTATATCTTTATTCCATATTCCATCTAACTCTCATTTTGTAGCTGCTGCACAGCTCCTTATTTATGTGGGAGCTGTAAATGTTTTAATCGTATTTGCTGTGATGTTCATGAATGGTTCAGAATATTACAATGATTTCTATCTTTGGACCGTTGGGGATGGGGTCACTTCACTGGTTTGTACAAGTATTCTTTTTTCACTAATTACTACTATCTCGGATACGTCGTGGTACGGGATTATTTGGACTACAAGATTAAACCAGATTATAGAGCAGGACCTAACAAGTAACGTTCAACAAATTGGGATTCATTTATCAACAGATTTTTACCTCCCATTTGAACTCATTTCTATAATTCTTTTAGTTGCTTTGATAGGTGCAATTGCTATGGCCCGGCAGTAATAAGTAATAAATACTTAGAATTAGAAATCCAAAATCAAATAAAAAAGTCTTTTTTTGTTCCATGTTATTGTTATCACATCTATTTTCCTTTAGTTCCATTTTCATATTCTATTGTTCATATATTAAATTGAAAGGGGTTTAGTTCGACCCATTACTAATACTTTACTTTGTTTCGTACTTGTTATATTCTAGTCAATCAAATCGGTTAAATTGTTGTTCATATTGAAATGAAATGAATCAAGATTGATGAGGAGTTGGTCAATGATGACCGAACATGTACTTATTTTGAGTGCCTATTTATTTTCTATTGGTATTTATGGATTGATCACAAGCCGAAACATGGTTAGAGCACTTATGTGTCTTGAGCTTATATTGAATGCGGTTAATATAAATCTCGTAACATTTTCTGATTTGTTTGATAGTCGTCAATTAAAAGGAGATATTTTCTCGATTTTTGTTATAGCTATTGCAGCCGCTGAAGCCGCTATTGGGCCGGCTATTGTTTCATCGATCCATCGTAACAGAAAATCAACTCGTATCAATCAATCGAATTTGTTGAATAAATAGTCGTAATGATATAAATAAAGACAGATATATATCTATAATATATTCACTAATTTAGAACTAGCATGTATGATTCGTATGACCATGTTTGTTGAAACATAAGAAATCAAAGTACCTTGGCCCTCGCTCATGAACAGATCCAGAAGTAGATTGATTATCAAAAAATTCTGATAAACCACTGATTCGTCTGGCGTACACAATATATATATAATTCAATTACTACTGATTTATAACCAGATCGAAAATTGATAAAGTTCAATAAATTTATAGAGCCAATGTCACATTCAGTAAAGATTTATGATACATGTATAGGGTGTACTCAATGTGTACGAGCCTGCCCCACAGATGTATTGGAAATGATACCTTGGGACGGATGTAAAGCTAAACAAATTGCTTCTGCTCCAAGAACAGAGGACTGTGTAGGTTGTAAGAGATGTGAATCCGCTTGTCCAACGGATTTCTTGAGTGTTCGGGTTTACTTATGGCATGAGACAACTCGCAGCATGGGTCTAGCTTATTGATATGTTCCAGAAAAATCCACTTGAATCCATTTGATTCCTCTTTACCGACAAAAACCCGTACTCGATAAATTATTTCGAGCGCGGGTTTTTCTGGTCAAAGTCTATCTTGTCTTTACCACGAGTTATTTTCCTTGGTTAACAATAATTGTTGTTTTGCCGATATCCGCGGGTTCATCAATTTTATTTCTCCCCTATAGAGGGGATAAAAATAAGGCGGTTCGGTGGTATACTATTTGTATATGCTTATTAGAACTCCTTCTAACGACCTATGCGTTCTGTTATCATTTCAAATTGGACGATCCGTTAATCCAATTAGAGGAGGCTTATAAATGGATAAATATTTTTGATTTTCACTGGAGACCAGGAATCGATGGACTTTCCATAGGACCCATTTTACTGACGGGATTCATCACCACTTTAGCTACTTTAGCGGCTCGGCCAGTTACTAGAGATTCGCGATTGTTCCATTTCCTGATGTTAGCAATGTACAGTGGGCAAATAGGATCATTTTCTTCTCGAGACCTTTTACTTTTTTTCCTCATGTGGGAGTTAGAATTAATTCCTGTTTACCTACTTCTATCCATATGGGGAGGGAAGAAACGTCTGTACTCAGCTACAAAGTTTATTTTGTACACAGCAGGGGGTTCCATTTTTCTCTTAATAGGAGTTCCAGGGATGGGTTTATATGGCTCCAATGAACCAACATTAAATTTTGAAACATTAGCTAATCAATCGTATCCTTTGGGATTGGAAATAATATTCTATTTTGGCTTCCTTATTGCTTATGCTGTCAAATCACCGATTATACCCCTACATACATGGTTACCAGATACTCATGGAGAAGCACATTACAGTACATGTATGCTTCTAGCGGGAATTTTATTAAAAATGGGAGCATATGGATTGGTTCGGATCAATATGGAATTATTACCCCATGCTCATTCTATATTTTCTCCCTGGTTGGTGATAGTAGGAGCGATTCAAATAATCTATGCAGCTTCAACTTCT